TTGAAAGACCCGAAGTGGCAAAGCCTTGGGTAAAAATAGCGCTTGGCGCGGTTATTGCGCTTAAATCATTTTTATGGTTCCCTATTTTAGGAACCATATGAATAATGGAGAAACTCCATGAAAGGAACATTAATGATTCATATAAATCACTTAACGGGAAATGTCTCGAATAAATCCAACGAGTAACTAATAATCCTGTTATACAGAAAAAAGTGGCTATCATGCCTTTTTCTGACGGATCACATAGTCCTACGATTTCATGGACTAATAAAGTCACCAAATAAATCGTAATGACAATTGAAATGATCGAAAAAGAGATGTGAGTGAATATATGTTCTAAAGTCGCAAATATCATAAAAAAAAATCATTAAAAAAAAGAGGGGTCCCTCAATTACGGAATGTAAATTCCGAATTAAATTCATTATAGGATCTAATGTGTCCTTTTTAGAGGATGCCGCCACTCGGACTCGAACCGAGATGCTCTAGCACTGCTTCCTAAGAGCAGCGTGTCTACCGATTTCACCATGGCGGCTTGATCGAAATAATAATAGCCCATATGATGTTCAATCGTCGAGATTGAAAGATTCAATGCAATATATTTTAGGAAACGTTAGAATCGATGAATAAAGACTCGTTCAAATGAATATTTGAACTTCAATAATCCTTAGTATCCCGGTATGGTGTCATTTTTAACAACAGGCTTTCACGTAGTATAAGTTCTTCTGGAACAGTTGGAACTAGATGGTTATGTCCTCAGTTGAGGTCTAGAACTAAGAATTGTCCCTTTTTTATATCATTTTTTGATGATTCATTTCTCATTTATCTGATTTCATGGATCGGAAATGAAAAAAGATTCATTTTTCACTGAACAAAAGAAAATAAATAGGATTTTTTATGTATCACAATTGGATAACTACATCCAAGGGATTTCTATAAATATTTAGATAGTTTGGTATCAAAACTGTATTAATGGTTGGGATCCTCATTGTATACATAATTCGTGTGAGGATTTACCGAACCAATTAGGTATTGGGCTGCACATAAAACAAAAGAGTTTCAATCTCTATTGGAATTCTACGCTATGTACTTTACTTATAAATAAAGTATATTCTATATAAAATAGATTGATCGATCCTACGGTCCAAACATAGGATCTATTTTGGATTAAGGAAGATTGAATTATTCTTCGTACATAAATATCGACCTAAAGGGGATCCGGGGAGTTTTTATTGATTGGGTCGAAACAAGAGGGAATCTATGTAGTGATTCGGAGAGTTACAAAGCAAAGTCTTAAAATATATATTTCAATCAATTAGTTTCAAGGATCCATTCATTTTTACTACTGTCGTTCATACTTGTTTCAGATCTTCCAAAAATCTTAATGATGTATAACTATTGGAGATACATAATCGAATAAACTTCTTCCTAAAAAAAATATTTTTTTTGGGGGGGGGGGAAATAACAACCCCCATCTCGCGAATTATCAAAATCTACTATAATGAAAAGTGAAACCTTGTATTTTGTGTTTAACTATTTCTTTTTTGTTGTTGTTTGAAAAACAACAACAAAAAAGAAATAGTACCGTTCTTAGAACCCAATAGACAGAATAATTCTTATTCTACATACCACAACAGCCGGTTCAGTTCTATCTCATATAGATGAGTTCAAAACATTAGTTAATGTGAATTATTCATCTTATAAATCATCCAATTCATCGAGTCATGTCGATTCAGATTATTCCAAGGCTTTATTACTTGTTTGTCGCACAAAAAAACTTTTTGAATGCCCGGTAGAAATAGATTTAGCTAAAGATAAAGCTTTTACCGCCGCCCAATATCCCTTTTTCTTCCAAATATTTCTACGAATACGCTTTTTTGAGATAGAAGTACGTTTCTTTGGAACCGCCATTTTAAAATAAAGAAGTTACTTTTATAGTTGGATGTGAAAGACATGTATTGTTCAAAATGGATCGTTCTTGCTATTCATTATCTATATTTATTCCATAGCGGATACTTCCTTCATAACATACAAAAATATAGATACGTGTGCATCACATAGAGTACACTAGGGATAAAAAAAGAAATAGAAAAAAGAAAAACGATGTGATTTTCAAAGGAATTTTTTTTTGTTCCACATCTCTATTACATACAATGCCCGAAGAAAGAAGAATTCGTACTAATTTGTACCTTCATATCTTCATTCCGATCTATGTCTATGAGGTCCGCTACCATAGAAATCGAACCGGTTGTTGTTGATAAGAATCAAAAAGGGTTCCAATTCATATCTCAATCTCAGTCTATTTATATCTCGTTGTCTTACATTGAATAAATCGAAAAGCTTAAGAATCCTTACCTAATTTAAGAAAATAATAATTTAAAATTTTTCTATTAATTGACCAAGCTCGAGGATAGAGTACTCATAATTTAAATGAAAATGAGCTTGGTAGTTAATCTGTTAAACGATACATTACTTGAGAAAGGTAATTTTAGTAATCTCTTATTTCAGTTCTATGCGAAGTGACGAGTATCATAGGATTTCCTATAAACATAAGTTTATTTTATTGGAATAGAAGCCAATCAATCAGTTCTACAATGAATTAATTAATGACTCCGAATAAACTAACTAAAATAACTAGTATTTTATTGGGTCGAGTTATTGGCGGATTCTATGATCCATATCCCAATAGAGTACTTTTACCCTTTTTTGGTGTCATTCCTTTTCCTTACTATTTACTATATGGATATCAATCGCCGTAATAGTGGAATGATTGAAAATCTCATATTCTTTCTTTATCTTAATAAATATCTTAGTTAATAACTAAATGGTCAGTTTTAACCAGTGACTTGGTCATTTGAACAATTGTAACTTCTTGATTTAAATTTCTTTTTATTCAATACGATATTTGGGAAAGAATCGGAATAATTAAGAATTCAAAATCCTATTTGAGTTCTTTTCTATCTTGATTTTTATTTATTTATTTGACTTCCGAAAGAGAGAAGAGCTGGTGAATCGGAAACAATTAATAAGAATAAAAAAAGTTTGATTTTCTTATGGAACATACATATCAATATGCATGGATCATACCTTTCGTTCCACTTCCAGTTACTATGTCAATAGGATGGGGACTTCTGCTTGTTCCGACTGCAACAAAAAATCTTCGTCGTATGTGGGCTTTTCCTAGTGTTTCATTGCTAAGTATAGTTATGGTTTTTTCGGCCGATCTGTCTATTCAGCAAATCAATGGCAGTTCTATCTATCAATTTCTATGTTCTTGGACCATCAATAATGATTTTTCTTTAGAGTTCGGCCACTTGATCGACCCACTTACTTCTATTATGTCAATACTAATCACTACTGTTGGAATCATGGTTCTTATTTATAGTGACAATTATATGTCTCATGATCAAGGATATTTGAGATTTTTTGCTTATATGAGTTTTTCCAATACTTCTATGTTGGGATTAGTTACTAGTTCCAATTTGATACAAATTCATATTTTTTGGGAACTGGTGGGAATGTGTTCGTATCTATTAATAGGTTTTTGGTTCACACGACCAATTGCAGCCAATGCTTGTCAAAAAGCGTTTGTAACTAATCGTGTAGGGGATTTTGGTTTATTATTAGGAATCTTAGGTTTTTATTGGATAACAGGTAGTTTGGAATTTCGGGATTTGTTCGAAATCTTCAATAACTTGATCCATAATAATGGGGTCAATTCTTTATTTGCTACTCTGTGTGCCTCCCTATTATTCCTTGGTGCAGTTGCTAAATCCGCACAATTTCCCCTTCATGTATGGTTACCTGATGCCATGGAGGGGCCCACTCCTATTTCGGCTCTTATACATGCTGCTACTATGGTAGCAGCGGGAATTTTTCTTGTCGCTCGGCTTCTTCCCCTTTTCACAGTCATACCTTACATAATGAATCTCATTTCTTTGCTAGGTATAATAACGGTACTATTAGGAGCTACTTTAGCTCTTGCTCAAAAAGACATTAAGAGAAGTTTAGCCTATTCTACAATGTCTCAATTGGGTTATATTATGTTAGCTCCAGGGATAGGTTCTTATCGAGCTGCTTTATTCCATTTAATCACTCATGCCTATTCGAAAGCATTATTGTTTTTAGGATCCGGATCGATTATTCATTCAATGGAACCCATTGTTGGATATTCTCCAGATAAAAGTCAGAACATGGTTCTTATGGGTGGTTTAACCAAATATGTGCCAATTACAAAAACGACTTTTTTATTAGGTACACTTTCTCTTTGTGGTATTCCACCTCTTGCTTGTTTTTGGTCCAAAGATGAAATTCTTAATGATAGTTGGTTGTATTCACCGATTTTCGCGATAATAGCCTGTTCCACAGCAGGATTAACTGCATTTTATATGTTTCGGATGTATTTACTTACTTTTGAGGGGCATTTACACGTTCGGTTTCAAAATTACAGTGGCACTAAAAATAGCTCGTTCTCTTCAATATCTATATGGGGAAAAGAAGGACCGAAACCAGTTAACAAAAATGTACTTTTCTCAGTAATGAATAATAATAAAAAGGTTTCCCTTTTTTCGAAGAAGATATATCAAATTGATGGGAATATACGAAATCTGATGCGATCCTTTAGTACTCATTTTGACAATAAAGACACTTCCATGTATCCCTGTGAATCGGACAATACTATGCTATTTTCTCTACTTGTATTGGTCCTATTTACTTTGTTTGTTGGATCCATAGGAATTCCTTTCGATCAAGTAGGAATGGATTTGGATATATTATCGAAATGGTTAATCCCATCGATAAACCTTTTACATCAAAATTCGAACTATTCTGTGGATTGGTATGAATTTGTGACAAATGCAATTTATTCAGTCAGTATAGCCTATTTCGGAATATTCATAGCGTCTCTTTTATATGGGTCTGTTTATTCATCTTTTCAGAATTTAGAATTAATTAATTCATTTGTTAAAATAGGTCCTAAGAGACTTTTCTTGGACCGAATAATA